GATCCTTTAGATTCAACGTCAACTATGCTACAACCCCGGATCGTTGGTGAAGAACATTATGAAACTGCACAACTGGTTAAGCAAACTTTACAACGTTACAAAGAACTTCAAGATATTATAGCTATTCTTGGATTGGACGAATTATCCGAAGAAGATCGTTTAACCGTAGCAAGAGCGCGAAAAATCGAGCGTTTTTTATCACAACCTTTTTTCGTAGCAGAAGTATTTACGGGTTCTCCGGGAAAATATGTTGGTTTAACAGAAACAATTAGAGGCTTTCAATTAATCCTTTCCGGAGAATTAGATAGTCTTCCTGAACAGGCCTTTTATTTGGTAGGTAACATCGATGAAGCTACGGCGAAGGCTATTAACTTAGAAATGGAGAGCAATGTGAAGAAATGACCTTAAATCTTTGTGTACTGACCCCTAATCGAATAGTTTGGGATTCGGAAGTGAAAGAAATCATTTTATGTACTAATAATGGACAAATTGGCGTATTACCAAATCATGCTCCTATTGCCACAGCAGTAGATATAGGTATTTTGAGAATACGCCTTAACGACCAATGGCTAACGATGGCTCTGATGGGCGGTTTTGCTAGAATAGGTAATAATGAGATCACTGTTTTAGTAAATGATGCAGAGAAAAGTGGTGACATCGATCCAGAAGAAGCTCAGCAAACTCTTGAAATAGCGGAAGATACTTTTAGAAAAGCTGAAGGAAAGAGACAAACAATTGAGGCAAATCTAGCTCTCCGACGAGCTAGGACACGAGTAGAGGCTATCAATGCCATTTCATAACCAGCCGGTGCGTCCGAATAATCATCGATTTCTATACCCTAAATGTGGTTGTTTTGTTTGACTTGATTCTTCGAGTAAATACAATCAAGCGCAATCAGATTTTGATGCAACGAAAAAGAAATAGAAAAGATACAAAATAAATATAACTAAAATAAAATGGGTATAAAAACTTATTAGATACCGCGGTCAATGGTATCTAATAAGTTCTACCTACTATTGGATTTGAACCAATGACTCCCGCCGTATGAAAGCGATACTCTAACCGCTGAGTTAAGTAGGTCATTTATCTTCACAAAGAAAACCAAAAGGGATTCATCCCATCGATGAATTATAAATATCATATTACTTAGAAGCAATACTTATTAATACGATCTTGGATCATGGAATAGTCATCTTAAGAATATGCATCTTGACAAGAAATTATATACATAATAAAATATGTATTACAAGCACTAAGGGCTGTAGCTCAGTTGGTAGAGCACCTCGTTTACACGCGCGCCAATGTTTTTCAGGGGAGTACATCATGCAATCAAAAATTTTGATCTTATTGAGAAATCTATGTCTTACTCCATAACTTTGAGGGAAGAAGAGAACAATAGCCTGACAAGGATTCGGTCGGATTTAGGTGCCAGTTAGGTGCCAAACAGACCCCATCGTTGATTTGATATATTGATAAGGTGAATACACAGTCTATTCAATGCTAGGCTGAGTAGCAGGGCCTCAAAAAAATCTCTTTTCGTACTATGAACTTTAAGGTGTATGAAGTTTCATATTTGATTTTTAAGTAGAGCGATAGAGACTTCATTTCACTTAGGTTAATATAGGCCAGAAGCAGACCTACGTCAAGATAACCCCCCTTGAAAAACTTTGGTAGTGTTCCTGAGTCTGAATCCACATAATGACTCAGAGCACATGGAGCCATCTCCTTATTTTTCTCTGAAAAATAAAAATGGCGGACTAGCTGATATTTCTATCAGTTAATGAAAGAGCCCAATGCACAAAAAATGCATGTTGGGTCTTTGAAACAGTTCAGATCATTTTGATAATAAGAAGTTTGATCTGTTTTACCGAGAAGGTCTACGGTTCGAGCCCGTATAGCCCTAGAGCCCTATCAAATTCAAAATAAAAAAATGATAAAATTTTTTGATTTTGAATTTCTTTTTTGATTTTGAATTTCTTTTTTGATTTTGAATTTCCTCGTTATTTTTTTAACTGACTGATTGTTTCATCAAAAGACAATCATTCCTATAAGTCTATAAGCGCATTCATGGGGATCGTTTTAAATAGAATATCAAAGCAAAAAAAATATTTCATTTCAACGGACCCAATTGATCTTTTTCCAGTTGTGGATAAACAAACTAATTTTTCTTCATAACTCTTCGTGGAAAAATTTATATGGAATTTTCCTCTTTTCCTGTCCGAAATCAACGAGTTAATTATACTTTCCTTTTTTGGTATACCCAATTCTAGTGAATTTTGTATCATGGCACGAGTATGCTTAAAAACTCCAACTAACCCAACCCCAATATCTAATTTACGTCGGTATTGTGGGGTATTTGTGCACAAGATAAAAAAATGAGAATTCTATTTAGAATCTCTTTTCTTTAGAGAGAATCCTCGGTAAGATTGAGATGAAAACAAGAGAATTTGGATAAGAACAATAGTTATAGTTAGTTTTAACTAAAAAATAAAAGGCTATA